CGTATTGATACTTATCGGGTATAGAATAGATCTGCTTCTCTTTTTCTTCTTCTGAACCAGATTCTTGTATTATTAGTAAACTAATCGAACAAAGCGTAATCTTTTCTCCGAAATAATCCACCGAGGGGGGAGGTACGTAGTCTATTCTAATGCAATAAAGTTACATAGTGTCTATTTTTCGTTGAGAAAGGGGTATTTCCATGGGTTTGCCTTGGTATCGTGTTCATACTGTCGTATTGAATGATCCTGGTCGTTTGCTTTCTGTTCATATAATGCACACAGCCCTGGTTGCGGGTTGGGCCGGTTCGATGGCTCTATATGAATTAGCAGTTTTTGATCCTTCTGACCCCGTTCTTGATCCAATGTGGCGACAGGGTATGTTCGTTATCCCCTTCATGACTCGTTTAGGAATAACCAATTCATGGGGCGGTTGGAGTATTACAGGGATTACTATAAGCAAAACAGGTCTTTGGAGTTACGAAGGTGTAGCCGGAGCGCATATTGTGTTTTCTGGTTTGTGCTTCTTGGCAGCTATCTGGCATTGGGTGTATTGGGATCTGGAAATTTTTTGTGATGAGCGCACAGGAAAACCTTCTTTGGATTTGCCCAAGATCTTTGGAATTCATTTATTTCTCGCAGGAGTGGCTTGCTTTGGTTTTGGCGCATTTCATGTAACAGGATTGTATGGTCCTGGAATATGGGTGTCCGATCCTTATGGGCTAACTGGAAAGGTACAACCTGTAAATCCAGCATGGGGTGTGGAAGGTTTTGATCCTTTTGTTCCAGGAGGAGTAGCCTCTCATCATATTGCAGCGGGGACATTGGGCATATTAGCGGGCTTATTCCATCTTAGTGTTCGCCCGCCCCAGCGTTTATACAAAGGATTACGTATGGGAAATATTGAAACCGTCCTTTCTAGTAGTATCGCTGCTGTCTTTTTTGCGGCTTTTGTTGTTGCTGGAACTATGTGGTATGGGTCATCAACTACTCCCATCGAATTATTTGGTCCTACTCGTTATCAATGGGATCAGGGATACTTCCAGCAAGAAATATACCGAAGGGTTAGTGCTGGGCTAGCCGAAAATCAAACGTTATCCGAAGCTTGGTCTAAAATTCCCGAAAAATTGGCTTTTTATGATTACATTGGCAATAATCCGGCAAAAGGGGGATTATTCAGAGCGGGTTCAATGGACAACGGGGATGGAATAGCCGTTGGGTGGTTAGGACACCCTATCTTTAGAGATAAAGAAGGGCGCGAACTTTTTGTACGTCGTATGCCTACTTTTTTTGAAACATTTCCGGTTGTTTTGGTAGACGGAGATGGAATTGTTAGAGCCGATGTCCCTTTTAGAAGGGCAGAATCAAAGTATAGTGTTGAACAAGTAGGTGTAACTGTTGAGTTCTATGGTGGTGAACTCAATGGAGTAAGTTATAGTGATCCTGCTACTGTGAAAAAATATGCTAGGCGTGCTCAATTGGGTGAAATTTTTGAATTAGATCGTGCTACTTTGAAATCGGATGGTGTTTTTCGTAGCAGTCCAAGAGGTTGGTTTACTTTTGGGCATGCTTCGTTTGCTCTGCTCTTCTTCTTCGGGCACATTTGGCATGGTGCTAGAACCCTGTTCAGAGATGTTTTTGCTGGTATTGATCCGGATTTAGATGCTCAAGTAGAATTTGGAGCATTCCAAAAACTTGGAGATCCAACTACAAGAAGACAAGTAGTTTGATTCAAGATTGCTTTGTTATTTTTGCTTCTATTTTTTATTTTCTGTTTGTGATTTGACATAGGCTTAGGACGCTAAAAAATATTGATTTCAATCACTGTCTTTTTTTTACCCTTGTTCTTTCTTTATCCAGGAGATGATCCAAAATAAACAGACATGGAAGCTATAATTGTAAACCACAATCAAATTTATGGAAGCATTGGTTTATACATTCCTCTTAGTATCGACTCTAGGGATAATTTTTTTCGCTATCTTTTTTCGAGAACCGCCTAAAGTTCCAACTAAAAAAATGAAATGATTTTTCATTATCTCAGTTGACGTAATGAGCCCCAAAATATTCTATTTTGGGGCTCATTACGTCAATCATTACTTCAACTAGTCCCCGTGTTCCTCAAATGGATCTCTTAGTTGTTGAGAGGGTTGCCCAAAGGCAGTATATAAGGCGTACCCAGTAAAACTTACAAGTAAACCAGATATAGAAATAGCGACTAGGGTTGCTGGTTCCATTATTATATATATATAATTTCAAGACCACAATGGATCTATGATAATATCGTTTATTTACAACGGAATAGTATACAAAGTCAACAGATCCCACTGAATGCAAAATAAGATTTATTATGGCTACACAAACTGTTGAGGGTAGTTCTAGATCTGGTCCAAGGCGAACTGTTATAGGGGATTTTTTGAAACCATTGAATTCGGAATATGGTAAAGTAGCCCCTGGGTGGGGAACGACTCCTTTGATGGGTATCGCAATGGCTCTATTTGCGGTATTCCTATCTATTATTTTGGAGATTTATAATTCTTCCGTTTTACTGGATGGAATTGCGATGAATTAGATTCACAAGAACCGCGAAGTCCGAGTTTTTCAATACAAATACAAAAAAAGTGAATAGGTCTCGTATTTTAGCTCATTTTGCTTTGGCAGTTTGACCGCAAAATTGATTTTTTTCTGTATTTCCGGAATATGAGTGTGCGACTTGTTATAATTGATCCTATTGATAGTACAGAAAAGGGATCTGTCGTCTTGATAGAGATAGTTTTACCCCGTCGAATATTCATTTGAGTATCTGGAGCACGGAATATATGAAATAGATCACGAAGTGTTCGAACTATGATTCATACTTAATATTCAAATCTCGCGGCCGGACTCAAAAAAAATTTCAAAATGAATTCTATTCTAAATAGAAAGATTTTTTCTTCTTTCAAACTCTCATTTCCTTATATTATTTATTTTGATCAAAAGACAAAGCTTTCTTTCTATTGTTATATCTGTTCTATCTAATCATTGAATAAGTTGATGATCCAATGATTCTTACTCAGGGAATCTTTGTGCTTAGTTTGAGGGTTTTATTGAATTATCGTGGTTCTAGTATGAATCTGGGGTTTCAATTGATTCATAGGGTCTTAACGAGAGAATTCCTATCAATAATAAAGAAAACAAGCAAAAAATCATATTCAAATAATAAATCAAAGCAAAGAAAAAGAAATTAGGTGGGTAAATAGAAGATTCAAGAGGCCTGGAATGATCAATATAAAGACGAATGTGCCGGCTTGAGTTTTTGGCATTCTAATTACAAAGAAAAGAAGAGCTTTTCTATTTTTTTTTACTCGTTTGTATCTTTTCTTTAGATAAGATAAGATTGAATGAAAGGATTAAAAAGTTTCAAACTTTCTATTCTCTCTCCCTTTTTTTCAGCCAGTATTGGGGTGTTTTTGTTTGAGCCGTACGAGATGAAATTCTCATATACGGTTCTAAGAGGGGGAGTCCTCGTTCTTGGTTTACCTATCTCAATAAAGTCTATGATTGGTTCGAAGAACGCCTCGAGATTCAGGCGATTGCAGATGATATAACTAGTAAATATGTTCCTCCTCATGTTAACATATTTTATTGTCTAGGAGGAATTACGCTTACTTGTTTTTTAGTACAAGTAGCTACAGGGTTTGCTATGACTTTTTACTATCGTCCGACCGTGACGGAGGCCTTTGCTTCTGTTCAATACATAATGACTGAAGCTAACTTTGGTTGGTTAATCCGATCGGTTCATCGATGGTCGGCAAGTATGATGGTCTTAATGATGATCCTGCACGTATTTCGTGTTTATCTCACTGGTGGTTTTAAAAAACCTCGGGAATTAACTTGGATTACAGGCGTGGTTCTGGCTGTATTGACTGCATCTTTTGGTGTAACAGGTTATTCTCTACCTCGGGACCAAATTGGCTATTGGGCAGTTAAAATTGTAACAGGCGTACCGGAAGCTATTCCGGTAATAGGATCGCCTTTGGTAGAGTTATTACGTGGAAGTGCTAGTGTAGGACAATCCACTTTGACCCGTTTTTATAGTTTACACACTTTTGTATTACCTCTTCTTACTGCCGTATTTATGTTAATGCATTTCCTAATGATACGTAAGCAAGGCATTTCTGGTCCTTTATAGAGAATATAGATCAGATCATAGAGATTTGGAATTCATTATTTATCTTATTAGTTTGAGGAGGAACATATAGTATTTCATTGCTACAAATATGGATTATTAAAACAAAAATAAGACATGTACTTGGATATTTCCTTTCAACTATCCACTATTCTATTATTTATTTGACATGAATGGTTGGGGGGAATTCTCCGAAGAGAAAGTGGATTATGGGAGTGTGTGACTTGAACTATTGATTGGGGCCGTGCAGAAATATTTCTTTCTCTGCTACATTAGAATTCACAACCAAATGTGTCTTTGTTCCAACCACCGCGTAAGCTCCCTACCATACAAAGGATAGGCTGGTTCGCTTGAATAGAATCTTTTCTATGATCAGAAGACCCGACCGATGTCTTGCATGAACGGGCTCCGTAAGATCCAGCAGAATAAGGAATTTGGCCTAATAAAAATTCATATGTTTTGGCTTTTTTTTACTTTTTTTCTTACATAGTACGGAAATGCATTCATTTCCTATGCATCGACCTGATTTATTATACTATTGGAGTGAAACAGGGGATCTAAAGAAGAGCAAAGGCTAGACTATATTAGTAACAAGTAAATCCTTTGTATGTGAAAAATCTTGATCTTTTTTGGGGATCAGGGCGAATCACAAGCAAGATGTGAGACAACCCAGAAAGCACTTGATCATAATCAACTTTGTAAGCCAAGCCTACTTGGGTATTGAGCATTTATTTACCTGTAAGAATTGAATTCCTTGGAATGTATAGTTTCCAATTTGTAAACTGGAATCAGGTAACTTTTTACTTAACTTAAATATTATATAGAATATAGAATCATT